TCCTATCAAAAAAGAATTCTTTACTCTTGTTTAACTAGTTATTCTATTGTATTCTATAATTCGATTAATATAGAATACAATTTTTGAAATCAAGCAATAATTAGAATACTTATAACTATCAACTAAATTCTAATATAGAATCTAAATTTTTAGATTTTTTTGTTTACTATTTAAGAAAATGGAATATTAATAAGATTTTTTATTTGAATTTTAATATCATTTTTTTTTTTTTATTTGTACATTTGGTACTTTCTTTTTAATACAAAGCCCTTTTTTGTTAAAATATTATCCTTGTCTTTGTTTATGTTTTGGGTTGGAACAAATTACTATAATTCGACCTCGCCTGCGTATCAATCGACATTTTTCACAAATTTTACGAACAGAGGCTCCTACTTTCATATTTTGAATTTAACTCCTTAACTAAAATTTAATGCCAAATCTATATATTGGAAGAAAATAGGTTTTCCTTACATTTTTAACTTATAATTGTGCCTCCTAAAAAACATGTTAAAGTTAAAAAATTTAATTTAAGTGACTTATACTTCCTTTTTATCCTTTACCGGTCGTATACATTAAGTACGTCCAATTTTTTTTAAACATAGCCTAGAATCTTATTTAAATTCGATTTCTCTAAAGCAACCTGGAACATACCCTCAGAAGTTATTCAGTAATTTAATCTTCATGAATTTTTATTTCTATTCTAGTTAAATCCTCTTGACACATTCACTAATGTATCAGGAGTAATAGTAGAAATCCATTACTTCTCTACTCCATTTACAATAATGTATATAATTTTTTCATAGAAATCAAATCGGATATCGGCAAATTTACCATTACCATATATAACATAAAACTTCGCCGCCGATTCTTTCTAATCGAGCCTCTCGATCTGTCATTATACCCCTAGAAGTAGAAAGAATTACAATCCCCATTCCTCCTAAAACTCTCGGAATTTGTTGATAGTTAGAATAGATTCGTAGACCAGGTGTACTGATCCTTTTTAAATTTAAAAAAGTTTTATACGATTCTTTCCTATTTCTTCTATACCGTAGAGTTAAAACTAAAAAGTATTTGTTGCTTTCTCGATGTTTTCTAACGTTTTCAACAAAACCCTCTCGTAAAAGTATTTTCACAATGTTTTCGGTGATATTAGTAAGTGGTATTTGAACCGTTCTTTTTCTATTCATGTCAGCATTGCGTATCAAAGTTAGCATATCAGCGATAGTATCTTTACCCACGATAGATTATTGCTCCTTACTTTCGATATAATAAACGTGCTCCTGTTTTTTGTTTTTTTATTTTTTGATTCAATAAAATATCTAATATTGAATATGAGAATATAATAATACTCTATATATATAGATAGAAAATATTATTCTAATTAGTCTAACTAATTAGTCTAATCAGTATAATGTAAATCTATAATATAGAATATTCTAAAACTAAAAAAAGATAGAAAGAAAATGAATGACCTATTCTAAACTATATAGATAATATTATATCGAATTCAGAATTCTATTTGTATTTTGTATATACTTTATACAAAATACAAATAGAATTCTGAATTCGAATTTTTATTTTGAATCTATCTATATATATTCAATTCAATATATAGATAGATTTCATTCCTTTTTCTTTTTTTTTTTTTTGATCTATTATTATTCTTATTTCGTTTTAAAAATATTTATTAATTAATATAATGACTTACTATTTCTAATAACTTATCAATATGTATACTTTTCATATTTATAAGATATAATAATCTTAATATAAATATTCATAATTATAGAATAATCATTACACAAGTATATAAGGTATATATGTGAGATCTAATATATTTATGAATCTATTTCACTTCTATTCAAATATATATTCAAATAGATTTCCTTCCTATTCATTCCAGTCCTAAATAATATATCTATATCACGATCTCGTATTATAATACCTCGGGTGCTAATGAAACTATTTTAGTGAAATTTAACTGTCTCAATTCTCGGGCTATTGCGGAAAAAATTCGAGTTCCTTTTGGATTTCCTTCTTTATCAATGAGAACCGCCGCATTATCATCATACTTTATTATTATACCATTACTACGTTTTAGTTCTTTACAAGTACGTACAATTACAGCCCTGATCACTTCAGATCTTTCTAAAGATGAATTTGGTACTGCTTTTTTGATTACAGCAACAACAATGTCACCAATATAAGCATACCGTCGATTACTAGCTCCTATGATTCGAATACACATCAATTCGCGGGCTCCGCTATTATCGGCTACATTTAAATAGGTTTGAGGTTGAATCATATCATTTTTTTCTATCTTTCAGTCAAAAAGTTGAAGTAAAAAAAATATTCTGTGTTCAAAAAAAAAAAAAGAAACCAACAATTACCATTTTTTTCATACTAAAGACCTATTTCGTTCTAATGATTATTCTGAAAGAATGAATTGAGTTCGTATAGGCATTTTGGATGCCGCTATTGAAATAGCCTTTCTAGCTATATTTTCTGGGACCCCTCCCATTTCATAAAGTATTTTGCCGGGTTTAACGACAGCTACCCAATATTCGGGAGATCCTTTTCCCGAACCCATACGCGTTTCGGTAGGTCTTACTGTAACAGGTTTGTCTGGAAATATGCGTACCCATATTTTCCCACCTCGGCGAACATTTCGTGACATTGCCCGTCGCCCTGCTTCTATTTGTCTAGATGTGATCCAAGCGGGCTCAAGTGCCTGAAGAGCATATTTTCCGAAGGAAATTGTATTACCTCGACAGGCTTTTCCTTTCATTCTTCCTCGATGTTGTTTACGGAATCTGGTTCTTTTGGGGTTATAGTTGATGGTTATTTCTCAATTCCATCTCTATTACAGAACCGTACATGAGATTTTCACCTCATACGGCTCCTCGCGAATAAATCGATTCAAAAATATTTAACCAAAAAAATTTAATTTAAAATTACAATATTAAATTAAATTTAAAATAGAATACAATCGCGGGATTTTTTGACATTTCATAGAATTTATTTTATCTATTAGAAATTTGTATATCTTGCTTTGATATAGAACCAAATATGGATTCTTATAGACCATTTTTGCTATCCATATCTAACTAGATAATGTTGTTTTGATATAAGGTTCTAACGAATCCATATTTGTCTTTTTTTTTATTATCATATTGGCAAAAATTTCTAAATTCAAAAAAAATCCACATTTTCGCGGGCGAATATTTACTCTTTCATTATAAATTTAAGATGTAATGTTGGGTTAGTCCACAACTCCTCAAAAAATAATGAATTCTTAGTTCCGTCCGCCATCCCATCTAATGAATCAGTAAGATTATGAAATTTAATATAATCTTAGGTATTCACAGGTTCCATCGTTCCCATCGCTTTTCGATTTATGGTTAGGTCTAAATTCTACAATGGAGCCTCTTTAATATTAATAAGATTTTATTTTCATAAAATTTTCTTATTTATTTTATTCTTTTTTGTTGAATCAACCTTCTCAGTTTTATTGATTCGCAGCTCTTGATTTGTCTATTCTAGGAATATATTCATCCATATATGGATGAATTTAGAATATTGATGCTTTATTACACTACCTTTTATGAAATGACCCATAGACCTTTACATAGTAGAATTCTATATCATTGATATCTTTTTTTCTATCTTTCTTTCACCCCTTCATTTATCTGTATATTCTTATTGCTTTACAACTAATAATCAGATTCTTTTTTATTTCAGTTGCTATAATTATATCACCACATAGATCTTTATTTTGATTTTCTATTTTCCGCGGTTCTTTATATCCAGATAATGTTAAGCGATGAGTAGGTTATTAATTCTTTAGTAATTAATTCTACGAATTTTTGTAGAAATTTAACCACTCTAAAAAAAACCAACGAGTCACACACTAAGCATAGCAACTCCTTCACTATAAAATGATTAATCAATTTTTTTATTCAATCTTATAAAATTTGTTATTTCTTTTTTGGGAATAAGAATGTAATAAGAATTCGTCATTTTTTCTTTTATCAAAAGCTAAAAATAAGGAAAAGTAAATTAGTCGTTGTTTAGAAATATCCAAACTTTGATTCCTAATACCCCATAAATAGTTCGAACTGTATAGGAACAATAATCAATTTTAGCTCGAATGGTTTGTAGAGGAACCCTACCTTCTCTAATCCATTCGACACGTGCAATTTCTTTTCCGTCGATACGTCCCGCAATTTGTACTTGAACTCCTTTTGTACCTGCCTGTTCAGCTAATTCAATAGCTTTTTTGATTGCTTTCCTAAACGAAATTCTATTCTTTAATTGTCCAGCTATAAATTCTGCAAGAATATTAGGGTCGCTATAAGCATTTGGAATTCTTGTAATTGTAATGTTAATTTTTCGGGTCACACAATTAAGTTTTTTTTGCACATTAGTCTGTAATTCTTCGATTCTTCGAGGCTTACCCTCCATTAATAACGTTGGAAGTCCCATATAGATTATGACTTGAATCAGATCGATTCTTTTTTTAATCTTTATTCGTCCAATTCCCTCGACACCGGAGGTTTTTTGTATATAATTCTTGATACAATCTCGTATTATTTTATCTTCTTTTAGATTCTCGGAATAATTTCTTGGTTGTGCAAACCAAATAGAATCATGATTTTGAGTTGTACCAAGTCTGAAACCAAGCGGATGTATTTTTTGTCCCATAATTCCTCACTACTCTATATAAAATAATACGTCTTATTTGTCTACTTTTTTATCTATATCTTTTTTTATATAAAATAAATATATTATATATCTTTATGACTCATTGACTTAGTTCGTTGAAATATATATTGTGACTAGCATTTTCTCCTGCAGAATAAAGCAATTCAAAAAAAAAAAATAGAATAATATGCTCAACTCCATAAAACATAATTTCTATTATCATAACCCTTTAAATAAATTAAAAAATATAAATATTATGAATTACGATTCGCGCTTTGTCTTGTGAATAGACACAA